TGATGGGAACTTCCCCCATATTGCTATCAATGTCTTCATGTCGCACGACCTCTTAACATTACACCACTGAATCCCCAATCCTTTGCTTGCTGTGCAGTGACAGTACCAATATCCACTAATCGTTGTTTCCAGATACGGTTGCCGGTTGACATCTCTTCTAATTCGTCGATACGAGAAGCAAATTGTTGTGTGGAGGAATCAATATCTCGACATAAGCCAAGAGGCAAATCTTGTGCCACTCCACCTGGTCGTATGAAACTGGCATGCATCCTGGCTCCGGAGACTCTTTCATAGAATTCCAACAATTTCTCCCGCTCCTCAAAAGCCCACAGGAACGGAGTTGATGCTCCCACATCCATAGCATGAGTAGTTAAAGCAAGTGAATGATTTGAAATTCGAGTTATTTCACGGAATAACACTCGTATATATTGAGCTCGTAATGGTACCTCGCAATTCAAAAGTCTCTCTACGGCTGAAGAATGAGCGTGTTCTTGGGCCATCATAGAAACATAGATAGGGTCGACGACGGAACGAACAACGAAACTTTACGACAGCTTTTTCGTACACGTTCACTTGCATCACATACACAAGTGCTCTCTGAACCGTGCAATAAGGTTACCCATAACACGGCTCTCCCACTTGAGTTACCCTAGCCCCAGGCCATGCTATTCAATGATATTGGAAAAATGGCAGCGTAACGTAACAACTAGTATTGAAAGCAGGTTGCCTTTTGAGGGATGGAAAGCGTTTCAATAGGAGCCCAACTTCCCTCTTTGCTTTGCGACCTCATCACTTCAATTCAAGCGCAAACCAATTTCTTTCTTAGTCACCGGGCGGGAGGTGAAGGCCATAAGAGAAGATTGCCCTCCCGGTAAGGTAGTTTACTTGCTTACTTTAAAGAGTAAGGAAGAGAGTAAAAGGGTGCTGTCATCTATCTCGACCAGTTTCCCGAGGCGTTGGAAATCCAGACCGGCTCAGAGAATCACTGGCGCTATTTAGCCCTTCGTTTCGCCAACAAAGAAGTCATCCTTGACGATTTCCCATTCCTTCCCTGCCGAGCCGCCTCTCTTCGCCATTCGAAGTACTACCTCTGCCTTCCCTTTCTATAACATACCCCGGCGCCCTCCTTTCCAATCACTAAGAAAAAAAAAATACCAATCTAATCAAAGCCCTATCTAAGTAAAGCTTCGTCTGTTATTTTTCGGCCCAGGGGGAGTTTGCTCGACCCATTCCCCAGTCTCCCGCACTGCTCAAGTAAGTGTGCGACTCCGTATGAGGACCTCCTTCCCTTCTGCCCACTCTCCGTTCACACGGTTCTCAAAGCAGAGGAGGAAGGGTGGGCAGAAGGTACCACGAGCCCTCTGTCCCACACATCTATCCAGAAGCAAGTGTAGTTCACCGGTTCCACCGAATGCTCCTATCTCTCGGCAAAGATCGTGTGAGTGTGCAGTTATGCTTCGGATGCTTCGCCATAGAATAGATCGACCCAGTTCCCGTTCTTTTCCGGTGCACTCGCTTTATATCTCCGACACACAAGGAAGGACGCGGTGGGAAGGAAGCAGCCCCAGCCTCTGTCCGGCCGATCATTCCGCTGGCATCTTGCATTCACGCCTCCGTTTGACTGCCGCTCGGGGATGTAGTTGTAGATACGTTAGTCTTAGTGGGTCGTTGGCTCCACCTGTTATCTCCTTCTACGACATGCTGTTGTCGTCGCCATATTCCATATGTCACTTAGTCATCTCTGCCTCGCTGCGGGTCCGCACCTCCGAAAGAAACGGAGGACTTCATTCAGTGACTCCGCGATCGCCCTCTGAACGATCAGAATAAGGTAAAGCTTGAAGATAAGTTTTGTACTCTATTAATTTCTCAGTCCCTCTAGTCGGGTGGGCGCCGGCCGGTCTTTCGACCAGATATCCCCCTAAAAACCGTACGTGCGGGTCTCCCCGCATGCGGCTCACGCCATTCGAGGTGGCCCAGCCCAGCATTCATTCGCAAATCCTGTAGTGAAATTGAGACTGCTCGACCTCGGAAGCTAATTCGCGTGTAGGCAGCGCTGTCTGTCGTACCGTTGACTCTATCTATTCATTGAATTTACTTTTTTACATTTTTTTATATAAGCTCGCTCCCTCTTTTTCCAAGAATTCATGCGCTTCCCTTTACTTCATAGGGCCTTCTCTAATAGGGGAAAAGCCTTCCATTTCCGTCAAATGACCTGGCCTCCCCTGGCTCTTCCACCGTCCGGGCTCCCTTTCCTCCCTATGCTATGCTCCCCCGGCGCAGGCCTACCACGCTTCGCGCCTGCGGCGTTTTCGCCAGACGGTCTTTGCCAGTAGTGCCATCCTCCCCGCTGGCTGTATGGGCGGGTTGCCCCTCGCTGCTGCGTTCTGTTAGGCTATGGATTACAGGAACAAATGTAGTTGAATGAGACAGCAGGCGGGTTACACGTTCCACTGTGCCGAGATGTGAGGTGCAGGTGGTGATGATCACCCCGGGGTATGCGCTAGCGCCCTTGACAGGCACTCCAGGACCCGCCAACGCTCGTGAAAACCCGGGTCGGTCGGTCCTCCATTCATCCGACCGGAGGTATGGATAACGAGGCCACCTTCACAACCTTCTCCCTTCTGTCCCTATGTTGTAGTAAGGTAGAGCGGTTCGCTTGAGTTGCTCAACCGCCCCTTAGCCCGGTGCTCATGACGCGCTACGGAATCTCCACCGTGCCGGGGGACCAAGCAGGGCATAGCTAGTGGCATAGGAGCCGACTCGGCGTCAGCGGCTTCGTGCCGCACTGGAGTGATCCAATATGTGGTTCCGCACGTTCCACCACTTCTCCGTTCATTTCCAATACTGATCGTGAAACACCATGAGCAGCAGGATGTTGAGGTCCGGAATTCGAAGTGAAATTTTTTATTTGCCCGTTCCTAGTCGTCATGGGAAAGAAAGGCAGAAATAAGAAAGAGATTATTCCCTGAGAGCTTGTCCAGTACCAGAAATGCATCTCCTTCGCCCGCGCGAGAGACTTCTATGCCAGCCGGGAATAACGGCTCTGTTATGAAAGAGCAGGCAGACTACGCCCATTCCTTTATGAGTGGCTTTAGGAGATTAGGGTCCCCCCTTATATTCTCCCTCCATTTGCGGAGGTCGGCTGCCGACGTCTCCGCGGGGATATCCAGATCGTAAGACATTATTGCCTTCGCGCTACTGGAGTATAGTTCCGTCATTTCCGGAGAGTGCGCGGACAGCCGCCCTTTCCCCTTTGCACAATATTCGCGAAGTAGCTCCCGAATCAAAGTGTGAATGTCCCTTAGAAGTGCCGCATGCTCGTTTTGATCGGGAGCGGGGTGGGCAACTTCAGCCGGTGCTGGCGCCTGCGGCGGCGCCTCGTGAGTTGCAGTATGTTGTGGATCTGCCGCCTGCAGCAGCGCCTCGTTATCCACGTTAAAAACGTGATGAATGAATTCAAGGAGATCCATTCTATCTCGTAATCATTCTCATTCTATTTTGAGCATACCGCTCCTACTCCTTCTCCCATCGTCGTTGGTCCTTTTGACATAACATTCTCGGCCGCCTCCGGTCCGGTAGGAAAGAAACCAGTAGCCAATGACTAGCTCCGCTATGGAGCTAGGTGTATACCGCCACGTCGAGACTATCTTTCGAAAGTGAGATCACCACCGGCTTGTTGAAGAGGGAAAGATCACTCCTAAATGCAGCCGTGATCTTATATACGATACCATCAGACGCGCCCCTCGCAGTCAAAACTCTCCTCTCCAGTGGGACCAGCCGGGCCGGAAGCCTCGTTTCCTTCAACTAAAAAAAGCGATTCGGTCAGTAGGAAAGTCATCTCACTGAACATTGGATTATATACAAAACCTCGTGAAAAAAACAACGCAAAATCGAAAGTCCAATATAGATATACAACGCCCCTTACGAACAAGAAAATCAAGTGGCCTTTGTTGAAGGCTTCTAGAGTGAGGAAAGGTTCTTAGCCACCGGTGACCGGCTTTCAAAAGAGCGCCTTTGGGCGGAGGTTTCTCGATAAACTATCTTACTTGAATGAAGAAAGACAGAACTCTTCTTTATATACAAAATTTTCAGTCCAGTCCTTTGCTTTGTACCAGAAGAGTGCGCAAGGAGGAGATACTAAGCAATCAAAGGGATGCAAGCAAGGAATTCGGCCTATTGGATTAAAGCAAGGAAGCAAGAAAAGAGATAAGCGTTAGAGGGAGGTGGGAGGATTCACTCTTGCTATGCCGCACTCTCATACTTTTGAGTAAGGAATTCCCTGCAAGGCAGTTAACGGCTGTCGGATAGGGCATCGGGAAGAACATATGGAAAAGAGAACCTGCGAGTACTATTCAGTTAGGATGTGCCCCCCTGAAATTGTTAGATATTTGCCTTTATGACTCGTCTTCTTTTATAGGGTCTATCCGGGGATACTAAGCCTGGAATAAGTTTCGATCTATGGCAATTTCTTTGTAGTGGCCAGTTAAAGCTATCAGATATAGGAGAGACTACCTACTTCAAGTTCAAGGCAGGCTAGCTCAGTACACGATTCCCTTCCTTTAATGTGCAATTCCCGTCCTTTAAATAGAGCGACTTCCCGCTCTTCTGCCTGTCATCTGTCAACTGGTAACGGTCGCATCTGTCCAGTAACTGTCCTATAGGCGGTCCAATCGCTCATCCGTCCACGAATACCGTCCTACGAATACTGTCCTCTAGCTTCTGTTATGAGTGAATTTCTATGGCCTATTTTATCTAAAAAGAAGCCCTGTGAAAGCGTCTGTAATGGGGAGCGGTCCATTAACGTTGCTTAATTGGCCTTAGCGTTTCGCACTAAGTAAGCAAGCTACCTTATTTATGTGCTCTAGTCGAACAAGCAAGCCAGCCTAGCAGAGTAAGCCTTCCCTCTTCTCTTCACTGGCTCTGATCTCATCAGACTCGTATCCAGCCTCTCTTTCCTCGGTCTCGGTGCTCGGTCCAGGAGAAGAGAAAGACTCGGATCCAGGGAGGGAAAAATACCGGTATCCCAGCTCCATTTCAAGCCTAAGCTCTCCCTCCGCTTCTCGATCCCCAGCTTCCGCTGCTAAGCAACCATCTTCTCTCTCTTCGTCTCCCACTCCTTCTCCCATCACTGGGTATTGGACACCAAGAGGCGGGTACTGAACCCCGAGAGTGAAGGCGATTCGCCGAAACCACAAGTGTTATCACGTATCTAATGCCCATTGACCCGCCTTCAAATTGGGTAGGAGATATGAGGCCACCGGAACCAAACCCTGATTCCGATTACTTTACTCCAGGGGGAACGAATGAGAGATAGGAAGCTCCGACCCAATGAGGGGCCCAGGAAACCCACCTCTTCTTCACCGGGATGAGAGGCGCATCAGACTCTGCATCTTCATCTCTATCCGTTTCCCGCCCTATCGAGTGGATCAACTGCTTTAGCAGCTAGGCCCTTCACTGCAGAGCATCCAATTCCCAACTAATCTATTCCGAACGGAAGCGATCGATCGAATGGAGCTAGCTTACAAGAGGAGGCCCGATAAGCTTCGAAGTTATCCCCAATGACGGATTTTTTTCATTGTTTGGAAGGTTTCACCTTCTCTATCGGGGCGCCTTCCGCCTCTCTTTCCCCCGTTACTGATGCCGCTACAGATGCTCCTATCAGGGTGATTCCTCCCATTGGGAAGAGAAGACAGGAGCACCCGGTCCTGTTTTTGGAGGTTCAATGGTCGGCTTCGGTCGGATAGATGCGTTGGGGTCGAGTTCCTTAGATACGTAATAACTAATTTTTTCATTGATGGATGGGAAGGTGTATAAAAGAGGAAAGGTAAAAGCGCTTATGGGGCATCCCGCCTCCCGAGAAGGTTGAAGGGATAGAGGAGGAACCTCTCTTTTGAGGAATAGGTTGGAAAAGCACTACCACCCTGGCCGGAAACCTAGAAAAGAGGTCGGTCGGAAAGGGCCCTTAGGTACTCGATATTTAGGATATGAAGAGGGGTAAGGACGGACCCGAAAACTTCTATTCCATGGGCAACTTCTCCAGTGATCATCCAGCTAGAGCTTAACCTGGAAACCTCGGCCGTGGGATTACTTGCCCGGAGGCGGGGAGTACTACTGTTTGCAGGGAAAGCTTCTCGATAGCGCGACCCACCCTACTACAAAGGGCCGACCGCGACCCAATTAAAGAGGTCAGTCAAGGGAGTTATGATCGACCCAGCCTACCTGGAAACGATGAAGGCCATCCACCCACCCCCCGAATAGAAGCCGAGAGCGCTTACTACAGACAGAGGTGGAGTGGGGGCGACCCACTGAAAGATGTCAAGGCGCGACCAAAGGCCGGAAATCCTATGTCCAAGCGCTTCAGAGGTCAAGGGAGTTCGATCCGGCTACAACTCTCCTCCTTCCACGCACGGACAAGGATCTGTTGTTGAAACAAATTCATTTAGAAACAAATAAGTTCTGGCGCCGAAGGACTCTGTCCTTTGGATGGGGGGTGGTACCCTCCGTCGTGCTGATCGCTTCTGTGTCTTCCGGACACAGTCGTGGTTAGTATGTGCCTGTGGCGCCAATGGTGGTTTATAGATATGGCGAATATCTATAGATATACCATTGGAAACCACACGTTGTTCTTGTGGGTTTGGTAGACTCACCAGGACGACGCCTTAGTAACCAACTAAGTGCCATTCTAGGATCTCGCATGATGAAGTACCCTGTGGATGAGTCTGTAGCGTCTTTCGTCTTGTACCATCGGATAACACGTTGTTATCTACAACAACGTGGGGCGTGGAGCAAACCCCGCGACATGTAACACGAGATGAGTTTGGTAACTCTCTTACAGTGGGAACTTCGTAAAGCAAAGAACGAGGTTTTCATTCTTGCATGTCTACAAAACTCTGCAAAGTAATCGTTGTATCATGACACGGTTATTCGATGTTGTACTCCGACTTAAGCCACTACAGTGGCAGAAGATTTTAGAAGATCTTCGTAGCATCAAGGGGATTCTTTCTAAGGTCCAATTGATACTATTCGACGGTTATACTAAGGAGTACTGTATTGCCACTCACCTATTCGCTCGAAGAGTACTGAGCTTAGTTAGACGTTCAGGATTTCTGTCCACTGCCTTATATTTGAAGCAGTGTTCATCTTCACTGATGATCGCTTATGGTGGCGATCGTCGTGAACCTGAACTATTGTCTGTTCCAGTATCTCTGACTCGTCGAGGGTACCCTCGTATAATTCCCGCGTTCCATTGTCGCGTGATCTACGGTGGTGGTCCTCGGGCTGATGAATGCGTTCGGTTTTATCTTTCTGTATTTTCTTTGTATCGGATTGTTATCCTTGCAAAGAAGATATCAAAGAATACTTTTGAACCGTTCATCACTCCGATTAAGGATATGGATCGTGTGCTTAGGTTCGTTGGTGACCTTAAACAGTCTCTTCCTTACCTAGTTGCACGATACATCCAAAAAAAAAAAAAAAAGTTCTTGTTTGATCTGCCGCTGTTAGAACACCACAATATTCGTCCTTTTGGGGTTAATCCTCTCAATGGTGAATCGATCATTCGATATCCTTTTTCTTATTTTTGGACGGAATGGAAGAAAAGTAATGAAACCCGCGATGGCTACTGAATAACCTCCTTTTACTTTCGCAATAATAAAGCCCTTTACCTTTGTATTCGTTCGCCAAATCTTGTTCAGTTCCATCCAAGCTCGGTTTTGTCTGAATCTTCGCGGAAGAAGAAGAAGCGGTTCACCAGCCACTACATCTGTGGATCCCACCAAATCATTAAACCTGGCGGCTGCTCGCTCTTTGATCAGTGATTCACCGGCCACTACATCGATGAAGAATCTCTCCAAAATCTGCTTTTTGATCAGTGATTCACCGGCCACTACATTCAGGGATCCCACCTTATTCTCAAACCTGGCGGCTCGGTTGATTGGCACTCCGGTAGGCTCATCTTGCATACAAATTCTGGGGGTCCCAGGTCCTGCATCCACCAAGAACATTTCTTCCCTTAAGCGTAAAACTTCAGATTGTAAGGCATTTCCACTACATAAGAAAAAACTTGAATTAGATCTTGGAAATGCTCGACTCAAATAGATGCTCATCATAAGCTTTTTATTAAGATTCACTTGTAGTTCCGCTTTTTCTTTTTGCTATAACAGAAAGACTTGTGGAAATCTGGTTGGTCCAACCAAGAAAGGCACGGGAGTCTTTGGGCATCTCACAGTAATGCAACCATCAAATCTTAATAAGATGTTGACCCGTTTTTCTTTTCTTTGCTGATTCCTCTCAATGAAATTTGCCATGTTGCACTAAGTTACTTATGGAATCTCAAATCTCTCTCGACGCCGAGAATTTTTTATGTGTCCAGGTCGATCAGAGGTTCGGCTTGCTTCTCCCCTACCCTTTAGCGTTCTGGGCCCCTGAAAAAATAAAGAAACCCGAAAAAAAAAGAAAGAAGAGAAATTGGGCCATGTTTTCCGGGAGAGGCCGCCTTCTCTCAGGCCAGCAGTCTTCTACTTCTAGTCGCCTGCTCAATGACGGGCTTCCCAGTTTCCTGGGCTCTACTCGCTCGTCTACGCTCCGACCCAGCAAGTAATAATTGAAAAATGATGTTTCCAGCCTGCATTAAGATTTAAAACTTGTCGTCACAAAAAGGCAATCAATCAGAATCAAGAAAAAAAAAGGAAATAGTGAATCAAGATCTAGATGGATCCCTATCTTTATCTCTACCCACGGAGATACCGGATAGAAATCTATCTATGAATCGATCTAGACTATCCTCTATCCGGATAGATATGCCCCTATGAGCGACTGCGCCGATCTTTATATGTTTTGGCCACGTCCGTTTCCGCTCCGAAGAGGAAGGTTTAGATCTTTCAATCTTATGTCGTGAGGGATGTGACCTATGTTAGGTCCATAAGATACCACAGCTTTTAGTGTTCTATGATTCACCTCCGAATAATGAGTAGGTAGTTCAATCCTTTTGATTCTTCTCTTCATAGTAAACTGATGGGGGGATGCGGAGCAATAGGTCGAATTTCTATATAAAGAAGAGTTGTAAACTATAGGACTTCTTGTTCGAGTAGGAAGATTTCGGTTTTTCTTGTTCCTTCTGTTCGATAAGAATAGGGATTTGAAATGATACAAATTCCTCTTCATTCTGTTGTGCTCAGCGAAGGAACTGCCTAAGCATACTTTTTCGGATCCAAACTTCTTTGTTCTTTCTAAGTCTTCTTCTTGCATAGAAGAACGCAACTGTCGCAAAAACCGGGATTTTAGTAGTAGGCGGCATCCCCTGTGAGTTTTGAGTAGGTGGAACCATTCAGCTTTTGTTCTTCTCCACATTCTTACCGGGTGATCCAGGAATTTGCCTATGATTTTTTCAACTGATATTTCGATATAGAAAGATCTCCTTATTTCTTCACCGCGGATTCTCGCGTCATTTTCTTGAAAAGATATTAGATCACCGTGGGACACTTTAAAATGAGTAATGCTTACCATTCCATTATTCACACAAACCCTTCCATGACTTATCGGCTGCCTTGCTTGAGGAATAGTTTCACAAAAATGGAGACGAACCGGAATAACGTCCGATCTTGTTTCTGGATTGAGTGGAAAAGGGATATATGAAGTTCGCTCTGTTCCTCTGTGCATCTCTGTGATGGGTAAATCCCCATGAAAAAGGGGCAACTTTCGTGTAGTTTGTGATTGGATGTAACTGTTAAGATTTTTTCTCGGATAAATCTTTCTCTTAATGGATCTCTTCTTGTTCCTCAATCTTCGGAGAATGCGGCGTTGTATTATTGTAAGTTCTCTGTTCCGAACATTTCCTGAAAGTAGACGACAAGTTTTAAATCTTAATGCAGGCACGGCGTATCTCGTTGAATCAGTCTTTTTCGCCACATCGGGGCTATGGGAGTCGAACCCAATTCTTCCACGACCCCCGGAATAAGGCTATAAAAAAAAACTTTTGAAAGGAACTTCGCGTCACTCCACTACATCTAGCCAAAGGAAATACCTTCATTCAGCTCCGAGCGAGAAAACGATTGGCTTGAAAACTGCAAGAGAAATTATTCTGAGTCAGAATGTTATTAAACGAATATGACAAGAAGATCGATCCCGTATGGAGCCACCGTCACAGTATGTCAAGCAACCTACCTTCCAAAATTGAAGGCGGACAAGCGCTTCAGGATCTTAATTACGGAGTGAGTTTCTGCTGCCCAACAGACTTTCCTGTGAAACACCATAAGCCGTCTCGTGGGCACCGTTTTCTTTTCTTCAAGTCCGGGTTGATAGGAAGTGGACAAAGTCCACCTAGGCTCGTTGGAGTGAGCAACTCTCCAGATCTATTTTCAACTGCCATATCAAAACGGTGCGCTTTCTATGCTTATATACATACGATTTTTGAATCCGAAGATTGGTTGGTGAAGGGAACAAGTACTTCCCGCCAGGAGAAGTAGAGTGAACTCCGGTCAGGAAGGTTTTCACCCCCAAAGGGAGAAGCACGAGGGAACAGTCCAGTCTGTCCTTCCTTTGCTTGAACTGGACCAAAGACCTCGAGAACGCCTGCCGCGAGAATTCACAGGTTCGTTCACTTACCAGCACTAGTTCGTACCTTACCTTAGAAAGCAAGCAGCCGCGACCTCCGGTCTGCAAGCACCTCTGGTCCTAAGCGCCCCCGGTCTCCAGGCTTAAGGCAACAGGGAGACAAGCTTGAAAGCCATACTTGCATTGGATTTTTTTTTATTTCCACGCCAATAAGAGAGTCCTTTTTCGAGGGTTGTGAGACCCCCTCGACCCTGCCAAAAGAAAGCATTTTCTCGAGACAGAGATATGACCTCGCTACCAGAGTTTTAACTCCAGTTTAGTTTGGACTAAACTAATAAGGATGCCTATATATACGAAATTCTAAATACAGGGGGCCCCTGGCCTTCCTATGTTTCCAACAACAACTGGCAAAAGAATGATTTGAAAAAGAGGGAACGGGAAAGGCTTCGCTGATGTACTGACCAAACAAAGATAGATTTTTCCAGTACGTGCCAATATAACTCTTATTTCTTACTTTACTCTTCTTGCTCTACGCTCGGGATCCTTCCCTCCCTAGGTACTCAAATAAGAATGGAAATTTTTCTGTAAATCCCCATTCAAATCATCATCCTCTACTTATTTATCAATTTCTTCTATAGGCGTGAAATAAAGTATATTATTGAGGGCTCCTCTCTATATGAAAGCGCGAAAACATGCCTTCTTGGCTCAGAAAGAGGGCATATCATATAATCAAAGTTATCCCAGCTCGACTCGGATATCGAATAAAAGTGGATTTTTTTGTAACCAGCTACGGAAATCCATAGATGGATTTTGAAGAGTAAAACGTAATCGAATGAATCGATGCCGCCCATGCCAATGATAGAGTACGACATATGAGCTCAGACCCTTATGTGAACTTACCTGCCCTAGCCTCCACGCACGTGCCGATGTCCGCCCCGCTCCTCTATTTTCTTTCTGGCATATTTTACTAATTCCTTATTTTAAGTAAGGTATCATTCCCCTATGAAATAAAAAATTTTTTCGCATGTGGATCTACCTCTCGCCTGAGATCTCTGATATTTATTGCTTTAACACGTCCTCTTACTAAAGAAATACGACCGACGATACAGACAGATGTGAGATGCTCGATAGAGGTTCCCTATATTGGAGAGTGGGAGGGGAAGTCTCTTTTTACATAACATAAAGGATGGGGATGAAGGACGGACGCCCAGCCCATGCATCCCGAGCAGAGAGCTAACCGGATGTATTTGAATAAAAGAACGAACTCAACCGAAGAACTACAATTGAAACAAGACCAGGATTTAAAAGAAGAGCAAGAAAAAACAAGATATATTTTTCTCAAAAAATGAAATGGGAACCAACAACAACAAAAAGCGAAACGAAACAAAGATAGAAATCGTGAAAGCGAAAAAGGGTAACGTAGCTGATTTGCTGATATGTTCTAAGAATGCATTACTATCTTTGATTTTTTCGATGGATTCCGGATTCTGGGCTAGGTACCTAAGTTAGTAACTAGCATAGGGGGGAAAGCCTAAGACAAAGAGTATTAAAGCTTAATAAAAGCGTAAGTCCCCCCCGAAACCCCATGCTCCTTCGGTACGTTCTTTATTTCGTTCTTTCATGTGCTTTCTGGAAAAAACATTTTCCTTATACCATCGCTCGAAGGGCGGATCCACGGAGCTACTATAACTATAAGATATAAGAAGTAGAAAAAAAGCCTACTTGGAGCATGTTCATCTTCCTCTCGTACGTTCATGATATTGCTTTCGCATGGCTCTTAAAGGCTCAACTAAATGAACTCTAATGGACTTAGCTTGCTCGTGTAACAATTTCATACCGTCTTGCTACCTTGACTTCAGACTTTTTATATATACCTTTGTCCTATTCTTTTATCGTAAACTTGGCTATTGCCATATACCTCCTCCTTCGGGTAGTAGAATATGAAGTTCTATTAATTACTCCTTATGGTATCGTATTCCCCCATTCACGCCTCTGTTATATGTTCTAATGGAATTTCCTTTCGTAGGCTCAAAAAGTGGTCATTCTTCAGATCTTTGTTGATTGGCCGGCCGATATGGGATAACCTATTTGAAACAAAGAGATTTGTGTAACGGCTTGGTGTACCGAACTTGGCTTATAAATTCTCGTATTATACTGCATCTGCATCTTCATAAAGAGCAAGAACGGCATCCGCCAGCCGAACAAGTAAGGGATTCCTCGCCCGGTGTGCTGGCTTGGCTCCAGCTTTGGCCTCTTGATTGGCTATTGCCAGAGAAGACATATATGTTATACCAACAGACGGAGCAGACATGGCAAGATACAACATATTAAAGAATGAGCCAAAACCGAACAAGCAAGGCCAAAGCCAAATGTCGACCTAAACCTAAGAGGGGACGCTTGCGGGAGACTTTCGAGTTTCCCGACAGGTCGATGTACAACCGAAGGGTGAATGCTTTACCAAACCCGTGTACAACTCCTTTCCTGTGTATTGATTTCCGCTTATTACATGCTCGGTTTCCTAAATTCTTTCTCCACGGCACCCCCGAAACAAAAAACCAGAAAGCCAAGATCTCTATAAAGCGAGGGAAAGAATACAGATGTACAGCAGAGAAGGAAGAAAGACGAATGCTATGAGAGCTTAGACGGAATATGAATGAAGGATTGAAGCATCTGACCGGGCTCCGGAGATGAATACCGAAAGAGCTTACCGGATGCACCATCGACCTCAGACAGCTCGACCGGGCGGGGGAAGAGCTAAAAAGAAAAAAAACGTAGTGGGTGAGCAAAAAGCAAATACCAATGAAGACCGGACCTGGAATTTCAAACAAGAAAACGTAGTAGCCTAGCCGGGGAGGGAGATTCTCCAGCTCCACTCCTTGTTATATATATAGTTGAAAATAGAGTGGAAAACTACGCTTCAAAATCAAGCCCAAAAAACGATCCTTTTGAAAGGTCCTACTTTTCTTGACCCATTCAAGCCATGAAAGTTACCTTTTGGATTAGAAAACATGGCCTCTGGTACTCTTTCCTGGGTTGATCGAAGAGCTGCTAACAAAAAGGCGAAGGCAGGATTCACAATAAAATAACCGTGGACGGATTGAGCCAATGTTTTAAAAAATTCCAATACCATAAGCGGATTTCACTTCTATTTATTATAGATTTTGCACCTTCAAAAGAAATCTCGAAGGGAGGGTATATTGAATTACAGAAATCGATTCCCGTGTACTTCTTGCTGCTACAAGGCAAGAAAGATAGAGGAACTAATTCAAGACAGTCATTTGTGGACGGGAAGAGTACGACCGGACCGATCTATCTCATTAAAGGATTTTGTGGACAGAGGGCACAGACCTCAGACCGATCGATTAAACCCATTATTGTAGAGTTTACCGGGGAAGTATTGAATTAAAGTCATTCATGTGTGCCGATTTCCTTATGGTTGACTTAACAATTGGGATACTGGTTTCACCGTACTTATAATCCATCTTTCATTATATGCTAATTTCAGTCTATTAGTTCATAGCGAAGCTCAGCTGGGCTGGAGGGACAGTCTAACATACACTGTATGTAGGGCTTATACACACCTTTAGTAGTTCCCTCCAAAACCCCTGTCTTCTGCCGGAGAGAGAGCTTGTTGGACGGATAGAGTGAATGCGGGAATGGCATAGAGGAATGGTATAGTACTAAAAAAAAGTAAGAAGCACGGGAGCCTGCGGTTGATATAAGAAGTACTTACTATCTTTCCCAAACCCCCCCTGTTCTGCCTACCGACCTTAACTTCTCTTTCTAGCCCCTCTACGCTTACCAACGCCTGCATTCCTTTGATTGCTTGTTGTACTCCTTCTACCGTATTCCTCTGTCTTTGCATCTCAGTCCCGGATCGGATCGACTATAAGTCTTCTTTGCTATAGCTTGAATCCGTGATCGACCTAAAATATATTATAAAAAGTCTTTTGTTTGCTGGCTTGAGTCCGCGTGATTTATTTCTCTTATTATAAGCGCCGAATCCCTACCTCTCTTCTTGTTGCTAGCAAATGGGAAAAGACTACTTCTTGGGCTGTGGCCGACACCGGAGAAGACTAATTAGAGATTTGCTAAGCGAACGAGCCCTAGCTTGATCTAAGTCTTATACATTAATTAAGCACAAGCAGCCTGACTTATATGCTCCTCTTACCTTGCTTTATTACACCGTGCAGATGAAGCCAAGGACATCCATTATCTATAACAAAAATTCCTTACTCTTTAAAGTAAGCAAGTAAACTGCCTTGAGAAGACCGATTTCTACACGCTACGTTGGGGCGTGAGACAAGCTTCGTAGGACCATCAAGGGGCAGGCCAATTCCGAAAGTAGAGACGATAGAAAACAGGCGAAACTCACAGAAGAAGACAATAGGCAGATGGGGTCGCGAGACCCAGGCGCATGCATTGGATCACCATTGCGGAGACGGAAACCATGGCTCCAGCAGAAAACCCTAAACAGAAATCCCTCAATCAAAAGCTTCTCTTTGTTTTTTGGTGCATATCTTCTTTGTTCGAGAGCTTGATGAAGACGTGCCTTGGATCTACCAGAGTGATCGAAAGATCCCCCCTCTTTCGAGCAAGGAGTTGGGTTAGCCGTCCCGTTTTTCCTCTCTTGATCTACAAGCTGCTTTGCGATAACTCTCTTATGTTCTTGCTCAACTTCATGCATTAAAGGTTAAACTATCTTGTGCTAATTCTAGTTACCAATGGTTCATCCGGCTAAGAGGAATAAAGAAGCTGTGCTGAAGACAGAGTCTTGAGAATAGAGTTCCGAAGCGAAGCAGAAGAGGGAGGTGAAACCAACACCCTTTGAACAGATGGAAGTCAACCCGAAGGCAAATATTAAATAACAGAACTTCCAGGTGATCAAAGTAGATTGGTTTTTTTTTCATTCACTTAGATGGTGCATCTCATACGATGGTTCTTCCTACTAAGATCCTACAAAAGGTAGAGCACGAACTCCGGGGGATATCTTAAGGAGAACCGCTTGCGCCGGCACATCACTACTAAGAACGGGCCTGGGGACGATCAATCACACAGACCCACACTTTATTTGACAGGCGCAACAACTCGACTTTAGGAAGTAGTACCGCCATTCAGCATTGGTATAGGAGCGGAAACTCCTTCTTCAATCCCGTCTGTCTCACTCGAGGAAGAAGGTTCAACATCCGGATATCCACGGACAAGGAAAGGTAGAGAAGAAATCTACTACTTTATGAAAGGAAATTCCCATTCTCGCGTAGAGTAAAGAGACGTAGACTAGAGATCGATTGCAGCTTATTCTTTCTTATCATTATCATTTTTGTTTTAGAGAAAAGGGCCTCGAACAGAGGCAACTTAAGATACATCCAACGCATGAATTGAAGTATGAGAGTATCTGTTCCGAAGCGAAGCTTTGTAAGGTTCGTTACTCTTACGATAGAGCTGGGGAACGTGTTTCACATTTACCACACTGAATCTTGATCTAAGACGAATGCGCTTTTTCAAGCTTTTTCCAACCCCTCAAATCACTGCCTTTCACTCGGGCTTCCGGTCACTTAGAAACCTGGAAAGAAGACGGAGTCAACGATTGGACTTTTTCATTCACTTAATTGGTGCATCTCATATGATGTTTTCCTTTGGCTGAGAGATAGAGCAGCAACGTCCATTTCAATTATCACGAGTTGCTGAGTGAATTGATGGATTCATTTTTACTCTTATTATATATGTTATGAATCGCGTGTTTACCATCTATCCCAAGCTACCTAGACAGAACAGGCGCACCTTTTCATCTTTTCTACTAATGTGATATGCGATCTCAACCTTTGAATCCCCGGATGTAATGTTCGAACGGTGCCGCACCCTAGCGGCTTGTGAACTATTTCACCTTGATCCTACCTTTTGGGCATTCATTTTAATAAGTCTTGAGGCTTGCTTCTTCCATACGGTTTTTCGACTCAAGTCTTTTAACCGCTGTTTGGGGGGGGGGGCATAGGACCTCCAACGTAGCATGGCCTACGTACGGTATCACAACTTTGATATCATATCATGGACTGCTGTTTAGAGGCGGATAAGACCTTTTCATATTGTTTTTGTTGGGGACATCTTAGCGCAGAAGTCAAGGGTTTCAATCGACTTGATGCCGACCTTCGTGCATGATTTCTTCGTGAAGATGACAGATTCCCATGGTTTCCCATAGGGGAGAGATGAGACTTTTTATCAAGCATCACCGGCCCCGAAGAGCTATTACTTATGTGAAACCGAGGTGCCACACAGCCCCAGCTTTGGCTCTACGAGCTGAACCACTTTTCCCAGAAGAGGGGGCGGTTGATCATTTAGGTTGTTTGTTCAGCGTTGACGAGATCTATGGTATCGATGTGTTAAGTTGTTTACTCCCTAGGGCGGGAGAAGAACGACACGAACCGAGCAAGCAAACCATCTTAAGTAAGAAAAGAGGCCGAGTCTCTTCGGGCGTATGGAGCAAACGCGACTATGTTTATGCCTGTTTATGTTTATCTCCCTAGGCGGGGGGGACCCCCAGCTAATAAGGGGTATGTTTTGAGATCTTTTCATTCTAAGTATAGAGGGATGGCTATTGACAAAAAGTACACCTGGATGGATTTTATTGGATAACGGGCCGCTAAATTTTTTTTTTTTTAATTCCTCAAAAAGGGAGGCACTCATTAGACTAGTAATCAAAGTACGTAAATCGCCCACAAACAAATATGTTTGCTGGCCCAGCTGCTACAGCTCCAAGAAGAAGTCCATTGCTTAAGGAATTGCGCTACCCTTCAACTACCCGGAGGAACCTTATGCCTGCATTTATTTCTGCGTAGGAAAAAAGGATACCAAAAAGTCGAAAGCGAAGAACAAGCAAGAATAATCCAATCAACATAAAGTAGAGCTGCATCAAGCCGAGCCAAGCCAGGCGAATAACAGTTACTTATGAAACCGATCAAACATATTCCCTTTCTCAGCCAGAATAGAAAGTGAGTGAACTACCTCTTTAGGGAAGCCCTCAAGTAGCGGCCCAACCCATCCTATAGTTATTTCTGTGCTTCTAGAGGCCGGTGCAGACCTTAGCATGACACATTGTACCTCCGAGGCTGCGAACAGAGCTTTAAATGACTTATTTCGATCACTACGCTCTTTTGGATTGATCATGGGAGATAAGGGCTCAAGACTTGTTGTTAATGATAAGCCAGAATCCTTTCTTCTATTCTTTTTGTAATTTCCTATGCCATTTGGGAGTGAGTTCGAATCACTATCACCTTCGGTGCCTCTAGTCCTGTGCTTTAACCATTAAGCTAGCTAGATAAAAGTCTTCGGTTTGCTGTAACAGGCGCATAATCTGATCACTGAATTGATGCCTTACCGTCCCCCAGGGCCGGCGGAGCTATTTTCACATCCTCATCTGTCTCCGTAGGGCGGGCTTCCTTTCTTTTAGGTTACCCTGATGCGGGTCTCTCTTTTTAACAAACTACTGACCGGCTTCCGTGCCGTGGATCAGCTGTTGACGCAGAAAGGGGAATTTGAAACCTCGTTCTCCTGAGATAGGCGTATTGGAACTTACCTCTCGGTATGGGTTGCCCTCTAGTTGGATACCCGCGTTGGCCGTCACTGTATTTCAAGTTGAATGAACACGAACAAACTCTACTGCCCGAAAGTCATATCAAGGAGTCTTTTCGATTAGTTATATATAAGATCGTGAAATCACCTCCGGAATAGTCATGGTTTGGAGTCCCCTTTCCCTAACAGAATACCGAACCCTCGGCATATCTTCAGGTTGAGAACTAATGTACTACTTGATCGGAACAACTATGCTCCTCTGGGCAGCGGCATTCATTCTATTAAGTTACTCTCAGTTCCGAAATCTGCCATTGTTCCACCAGTGGTGTTCCGGCCCTTATCAAAAATGTTAAGTGATAAAAAAATTAAGGGGCACTTGTTCCTACTAAAGAAGCAGAGGCAATAGAGGCATAGGTGGTTTAAGAACCAATCCGGAGCCGGTTGTTTACCTTGTCGGCTCGGAACCAAAAGCATCAGTATAAGTCCCCCAGTTGCAGTTTATTCTATTGATATAGAGCCAGCTAGAGTATAGATGGAGGCAGCAGAAGCAGTGGTTGAAGACCCGGTTAATCAATGGAAGCAGCAGCCCACAAATCATTTAAGAAACAGGGGCAGAGCAAGCAGAGGCAAAGGCACCACCATCTCTACAGCATTCGTTTCAACAGCAAAGGCCTAGTCAGAGGCGGGTAGAGCAGAAGCGAGGAAGGCAGAAGCTTCACCAATTTTAGTCGACCCAGAAAAAAGTAGCAAAGGGAGTTTCCGCAGCATCTAGTGGATCAGCGTCAAAGGCGGATTGAATCAGATCCAATTGACCCAGTGGAAATGCGGATACAGCAGCATCTAAAGTATGCTACAAAGAAGCATGAAAGGGCTATGCGCAATCAAGACATTCAATAGCAAGCGCCATCAACAGACATGGAAAAAGAGCAAGCCAAGACTTGAACAAGAAAGCTGGACTTGGTGGGTAAAACCTCCCTTGGGTACGAAGGTAAGCCATGTCACATCACCATTCCTGGATTCGGGCAATGGGACAGGTTCACCCAATAAGGGAAAAAGGAAAAGGAAAGGAATGTAATAGAATAGGCGCGTTGGTTGGCCCTATAAGAGAAGAGATCGAACCTAAGAGCAGAGAAAGCAGCTGAAACCCGGAAATCCCCACTCGCTTCATTCTATGCTTGAAAGGATCAGGGACAGAGGGACAGACGGAAGTCGATACAAGCAGAATGACTAACCAAAGTACGTTCAGTTTCATCACCTGGGCCGGACCGAAAGCGGAAGCCTAGCACTAAGTTCAATCTCCAGCGACAACGGTCCCAAATGCCTGTCCTCCTCCAAGAGCATAGTCTTTTAGTGCTTTCTTCTTCATTTCGAGATGCCTGAATCAGGTACCTAGTCTGATAGCTAGTTGTTAAGTTGCGAAGTAAGTCGAGTAAATTTACCTTCTTAAAAGACCATGCCGGGCAGCCGAAAGTCGCGATTACAGTCAGGTGTCCTCCTTTCTCCATCCTTGTGCACGAGCTTGAAGCAATTCGAAGAGGAGTAGAAGAAGCTCTGAGATTCATGTTATCTTATTCAATCCTTTCACTCTAAGGAAAAGAAAAGTCCTACTAGATAGAATAGAAAAACCCTTCCCTTATCCTTAGAACTTATAAGTAGGGCAAGCTAAGGTGATTCCTTAACTTCGTCGAAGAAAGTGAGAGAATGGTTATGAACGTCCGCTGTGGAGACTACTAAGGAAAAGGTAGTAGGCCAAACTAGCCAAGGCTAAGGAGACAGTTCATACTATAGCCATAGTACCGTAATTCTTCTGAGTATAAGCATGAGTGTTCGCCTACTTTTGAGTCTGGCTATTAGAGCTGTGTAGTAAAGACTGAGCCACATATTTTAGTTGTTTGACATTGGTCGGGCGAGCTAGCATCTTTCTCTTCTATTCAATTCCGAACCTTACTTCGCTGGATTCTTAACTCATCCAGCTTTTAGATTTAGATCCCCCTCGACAAAGCCAAACTAAGAAAGCGTAGCAGCGATTGAGCGTACAGATCAATTCGTCACTAGAGTAACCTCCAACGGTAATTTATCCCAACCATAAACGGAAGCCCTTTAAAGTAAAGTTAAAGTCCACTACCGCATCAGGAGCAATAGCACGGCATGAGAGAGACTTCCCGCAGCCAAAGAAAGAAAACAAGACTTTTTTCATTCTCCGCTCGGACGAAGAACCGGCAAATCGAGTATGGAATTAGAGCTCGGGCGGGGCATCAACCACAGCACAGGTTGCGGACCTATCGAGATGCTTCCTTGCAGAACCCAACAAGGGCTGTAACTCAATAGAGTGAGTGGGAAACCTTGTAAACGCGAGCAGGAGAATAGAGATCGGTCTGTCTTGTCTTAGACCAGCCCTACTCCACCCATCTTGACTATCTTGAGCTTATTCATAAGCTTGGGGCTACTTTTAATTTTATGCTTACTACAAGGGCTTCCAGCACTAATTCCTACGCTTAATCGGGTCTCATAGCCCCTGTGACCTTCACTTCACAGCCTGATTAATGCGCTAAGCGCACTTCTATGGCCCTTCGTCGAGCTAGAGTTTCTTTCTCAGGATGTGCCTTTATCTTCACCGGTGGATTGGCAAACTTATTGTGAACTTTTGTATGCGATTTATATACATAATTAGTTAACCCTTCCAAATAGCCCAGAAAATGATAGCCATCAAAAGGCCTAAGCCCATATAGCCTCGGCCTGTCAAAATGATGTTCAGCGGTCTCTACCCAAGTAGCTGTGGCCCATGATCCAAAGGACCCGCAACCAGTCAATCATGCTATCCTTACCTTTCAACCAACCCCTTCGATTCCGCTTCTTGCTATAACAGAAAGACTTGTCGGAAATCTGGTTGGTCCAACCAAGAAAGGCACGGGAGTCTTTGGGCATCTCACAGTAATGCAACCATCAAATCTTAATAAGATGTTGACCCGTTTTTCTTTTCTTTGCTGATTCCTCTCAATGAAATTTGCCGTGTTGCACTAAGTTACTTACGGATGTATGCATGCAATCCGGGAACACTTTGGGGTGAACACCCATCCGAACAAGTAGGGTCAATAGTTCAGCATTTAGGCCGTAACATTTAGCAAAAAAATCTTTAACCCAACAAGTGCTCTCCGAACCAAGCTAGATAGTCTCCTATCACTAGGCTCACCAACCAACCCGGACTTTTATTCTTATTATTCCTACCGGATACCAAAACCATAAGGATTGTTTCCAGCCATGAGTTCCCATATGACACAAGCGCTCTTGGGTGGGCTGGGCCATTCCATCAAATCTTTGAGAAGAGGCCCGATCTCGTATTTGATGGTCGGCGTGGCGATAGGCTTCGCTTCTACGACTGCCTCCCCAGCCGTTGCAAACACTGAGCGAGAACGATAAGGGGCGCACAATGTCGTTGCGCGGGGATGCGATTCGCCAAGCTGGGGCAAACAAAGCCGTCTGGCCCCCCATCGGATTAGGAATGCGAAGGCCTCCCCTTTTTTATCATTTTGTTTGAGGCTAGAGAATTAAATGCAGAAATAGGGGAAGGGTTCCAAATCTTTTTTGGTTTAAGGGCAGCTCGCCCTGCCGAAGTACCAAAGGCTTTCTAGGCTTACACCTTCCTATTACACGACCTAAATGAAAAAATTCAGTAGCGCCTTAAGCCTTTTGAAGCGCCAGTAGTTGTAGCTGTGGGTAGAACTTTCGTTCTTATTGCTCTGGGTTTCGATCTATATGACCTCCGGGCGGTACAAAGTACACCTCTTCCGTAGAGGCAGGTAGTAACTTAACCCTTAAGAGTCTGTTCAAGGTAGCTTGCTTACTTAGTGCTTGCGCTAAGGTTCTGAAATAAAACAAGCTCGACCATAGGGAGAGGTAGTTTTATTGCTTAGTGTGAAACGCTAAGAGAGGAGCCCTCTTACCTATCAATGGAAAGATCCCCGTGCGTGGCGTGATAAGGAATCCTCTAAAAGATCTCATGAGACCCGCCCACTATTACTACGAAAAAAGGACTGCCCTTCGCTGCTAGGAGAGTCAGCAACTTCTATTAGCGCCGGACCTTGAGTCGAATTGATCGTGTCATGTGCAACGTCCATCAATGATGGTTCATTAATGTCCATTGATTTAGACTCCTTCCCCCTTCCCAACTACGAATAAGATCGAGAGGAGCCCGAAAGCCCCCAACCAAGAACGGAAACGGAAGCCTTTCGACTCACTCCCCATTCTCTCTTAAATAAAGCTCGCCCTCGAGCCCTGGGCAGGTCGGCCGGGTCTTTCCCTGTTGTTCTGTTCCCGCCACGAGAAAGACACACAGAAGAGGTACGCCCAGCGCGCGGAGGATCCGTTGAGAGTTTCTGTTGTCTCGGTAGGGAACTGTACGATCTTTCCCCTATTGTATTGAATCAATAAAAAAAGAGGTCAGTGCTACGGCCCCCTATTGTTTGATCCAATATTGACCGGGGACGAGCCCCGACTTCCATAGGTCCTTGGTTTGACCTCCTTGCTTTTAATAAAGTGGAGCGGGGAAATTTTCTCGTACTTGCTCAGTGTGCTCCCCTTGCGTCGAGTGCCCCGCCCGGTTCACTGGGCTGTTGGCCTACCAAGCACTTGCCCGCAGCTCCTGCCGCCCGAAAGGCGGGCGGAGCGCTCGTTCTCCTTACTGTTCTCTCCGCCCCCCCCATTGCTCTAGCCATAAGCTATGGCTCGCAACCGCGGGGGCCCGCCCTGCGAGGCCAGGGTGGGCTCAGCGGTCAGGTTAGCCCCCATTCGAATTACGTTAGGGGGTCTTTCGCTTTGCCAGATCTAGAGAGATACTACGAGTCCTCCGTCCCAGATTCCATCGCCGCGGCCATCTGGTTCACCGGTACTACCAAAAAGTCTCATGCTTACGTTACTGTTATTGATGGTTTTATTATCTTGGACCACGAAGACCCCGGTCGTGCTTCTGGTTTCCATTCCCATCATCATATTGATGATAAATCACCTCGTGCTCTGCCATTAAGAACTTGGAGTCCGTATCATGGTGAAGGTAAGGTAACGCTGTGATTCTTGCTCAAAAAACAGACCGAACGCGTTCGAGTTATTGGCTCGTCCAACCCGGCTGCATTCATGAATCGCCCGTTCAACTGTCCCTCGGAGACACGGTCGAGAAGTACCATGTATGGTTGCCCCCCGTCCTTTCTTTATCTCGGTCCCACCCAGCAAGATACGGCTCAGCCAAAAAACGGCCCCTGCGCGAGCCTTATTTTTTTAGTAAAGTAAAGCTTTGGCTCCCACTAAAGAAATGGATCAAAAAAAGGGGGGACTTCTGCAACGGGCTATGCCACCCAAACCAACTGAGGGAAGTCGCATCCGTCCCATCGCAAGCACCTACAATGTCATGATCACATTGGTTTACCCTTTTTTCTTTGGTAGTTCAACGGACGGTCGCCCCTCCAACAAGAAAGGGTATAAATATAGAAACTTCTCTGCCATTTGGATCGGAGAATTTATGGAGGAAATCGGCTTTTAAATTTCCAGAAACCAAACGATTATATAGCCAAAGGGAATACGCCGCGCCTAAAATCATCCCAAGCGCTGCTAATGTGGCTACTAAGCTATTTCTTTGGAAAGCTCCTACTAAGATGGGAAATTCCCCGATAAAGCTGCTAGTACCGGGTGAACTCATATTGGCCAAAGTGGAAGAGAAGGAAATGGTAGAGAGATTCGGCATGGTGCTCACTGAACCTCCGTAATATCTAACAAGTCGAGTCTTATGTCGGTCATATAGAACACCAACACATAGAAAAAGGGCTGAAGGAACCAGTCCATGACTTAACATCGGTAGAATGCTACCTCCAATTCCCTGTATGTTCGATAGAGCCAAAAATTCTCCCCCACTGATCGGAGTACGCCGATTACCCCCCGAACCGTACAAGATAGTTACCGCCTATCATACGGCTTTCTAACTTCACTTCTTTTTCTAGTCGTTCCGTTCTGTCGATCGATGGTAGTATAAGAGATCCGTAACTCCCTTAAATTATTTACATAATGGTTCCTGCTTCCTACCCATAGTTAGCATGTATCTCCCCGGGTCATACTTGAGTATCACATCGTAGACCCCCACCCCAACTCTATCTTCCTTATCAGTGAACCGGAAATAGTGCATAGGTACTCTTCAATGCTGCGGGGACGAGACGACGTGACATACTACGATCACGTACAGAAGTGCTGCCCTTCGGCTCGGCAATATGGAACCTCTCAACAGCTCCCGTTCCTTTATGAGGTCCTATCGGGATAGGTAGGCCCAATCCTTTCCCCCCCTCCCTCCATAAGACCCTATTTCTCTTTCCCCCTCAAGAAAGAGAAAGAAGAGAATCACTCCTTTCTTTCTTCTCTTCTTTCATGTGAACGGCCCCTTCTTGTATCGAAAGGTTTTGCGTGCTATACACCACGCCACGTTGAGAAAGACCAGCCTCCTATGTACCGTTTTTTTACCTCGAAAGGGGGTCCTCCTTATGATGCTACGGACGGCTGTCCGAAGTGCAAGGGGTAAACTCGGACTCGGATAGGATAGGATTGTGCGCGCCCGGCCCCTTGGGTGTCATATTTTGGCCGAGTTTACCGTACCTCCGGCCCTTATGTTACGCGACCGTAATATTTTGTTACGTTCCACCGCTGTTACGCCAGAAATAAAAGGTTCCACACGAGCTCCCGTTCTGCGGCGTGGCGGCAGGGCCGATAGGGGATTGGCTCCGGGTGTAGATAGGGTAAAATCTGCAGGGGTCATGCAAGTAAATAGGCCCCTTCCCTTCTCTTTTGGATAAATGGGGTGGTTTAGAAGGCGCTTTCCGATCTACGGTCCCTCGGAGCGAGGGGTTAGGCAGGTAGTATGGGCCCTCTGACTTCCAGCTATGTGCTGTGCGGCTCCCGCGAAGCGAATGAAGGGAAGCTCGAAGAGCTTACGGGTGAGCTTACGCTTACTCTCAGCCTCTTTGATTGGTAGGCGGGCGGCCTAAGCCCCCTACTTAAGATACATTCATAAGGGGAATTTTATGTTGCCGTGACGCTTTTGTTAGGCCGACTACTCTACTATAGGCTACTTTTAGCTTCTATAGCGGCCCTTCCTTTTTTGTGTAGTTGGAGTTTGTATTGGTACTGAATGAACATATCAAACAAAGGCGAGCAGTATAAGCTCTTCTCCGGCCTGGGAAAAGCAGCGAACTCTAGAAGCTAGGGCGTTGTTCGCCTTTGGACACGAACACTACTCCGTTCTCAGCGGAAACCCGCCCCAGAGATTGAACGGCAATAAGATAAGTCGACGTTCAATCTAAGGCAGCGCTGATAGCTTGTAGTGAACAGCCCCCTTATGAAACCAACCGAAAGCAGCCTTTGGTACTTAAGTAGTTAAGGGATATGGCAGGTTTGGAACCCTTGCTACTCTGATAGAAAGCCGTTTGCTTGTTGCCAAACCCTTCGCCTTTCTTTTGAATCAAAGTAGGTCGCGACTGTTGTATTTTAGTCGGTCGGGGGGCTTATACGACAACTCCGCTTCCTCGTCTTGCTTCTGGCAAAGCTTCTACTTTGCTTGCTTCTCTCGCGCTTGCTTGCGCAAAGGCTTAAAGTCCTTTTCGCTAGGTCCAAAAGCTTCCGTCAAAGCGAAAGATCTGATCCAACAGAAATCCCGCATGTTGAGCGCAGCTGATATGCTGCGGCTACAGCTAGGCGATCATATCATGCCATAATATAATTTTATATGTATAAAGAGATTCCCTAGATATACAGATAGAATAGATATTCATGGATAGACGGACATTCCATTGATTCTTAGTTTTGGGGCTGAAAAAGCTCGTCGATCCAAATGAATCATTCTTCTGATCTCTATTTGCCCCCCGCCCCGAAACTGACCCACAGCACAGCGCCCATTCGCTTCGCGCGCGGGAAGGCAACGAAGTTCAGTTCATGGGACCGTGGCGGAGTGGAGCAGCCGCGACACGAAGTTCCTTACCTTAGCTGGATCTCGCTGGTGCCACCTAAACGGTAGGTAGGCGACGGATGTGTGACGTTTGGAGTTGTCGTTCGTGCACCTGTCCCCAATGGAAGAATGAGTGATCCGTTCCCCTGCGGATCATGGCTTTACCACTCGGTCCCCGATGGCCAGCGGGGGATTTGGTATAGCAGCTCACGTTCGTTTGCGCTGCGCGTTCCCGCTGAACTGGACACGTGTTAGCTGTAGGAAGTATGGTTCCGAAAGTGACTTCGGTTTGCCAGTTCGGGCTCAACTCCTCGCTTTACGTTAGCGGACCTACAGGTCGGGCCGGGGCTCTGTGCTCTTTCTTTCTGTGTGGGACGATGCCGGGGAGAGAGGGGAATGCGTCGAGGCGGCGAACAACAACACAACTGCATTTTGGCTTTTCCCTCCATGAGATGAGCCCAGTGCATTGGACCGATGGATAAGAGAACTGACTGAGCTGGCCTAAAAAGCGCTTGGGCGTTCTACGTACGATGTAGTAGACTCCATCAGATACATATCGATTTTTTTCTGATGGATCAAGAATAGATGGTTGTCTCATCAATAGATAAAAATAGGAGATTTCCCCTTATTATTGATGGATTCCCTCTCTATCCATTCCTACTCTTTCGATCTATCAGAACAGATCAGGCTATCTATCAATCGATTTGAAAATTGCACGTTCATATCGCTTTTCGTTCATTTCCGCCACGCCAACATAGCCGCCATAATAAGAAGCAGGCGAAACAGCTAGAAGCGCTCGCTTCTAGCCCTTTTTTTCTTATTCACGAATGAATTGGGAAAGCCAACAGAAAGATTCGATTCAGACTTCGTAGAGCCGGTGCTGCTGTTGCCTGCGCGCAGGGCCGTCCCCCACTCCCGTCCCGGGGCGCTAAGGGGCTTTTGTTTTTGAAAGAGACGGCAGTGTTTTGTTTTGCTGACGCCTCGAATCAAGCTTTTGTTGCGACATGCTATGTTTTCTCCCCCATTGCTAGTAGGTTGATGGATCGCACGCCCGGCACACATGTTTTGGCCTTGTGTGTCCATAACTCAAAATAGGTGACCTAACGGCCGCCGCCCGACTAAACATACCAATAGTCACCAGATTCATATGGGCTACTGAGGAGTAAGCAATGATCTTCTTAAGATCGATCTGTCTTGAAGTGGTCAAGGAAGTATATATTATAGCAATCGCGCTTGAAGTATAAATGAAAGGAGTGGAACAAAGTGTCGCTTCGGGAAACATGGGTATTGAAAATCTTAAAAACCCGTAGGTTCCCAATTTTAAAGGAATTCCTGCCAAGATGACGGATCCTGCCGTAGGTGCCTCTACATGAGCTTCGGGTAACCAAATATGAACTGGTACCATAGGTAC